ATTGGTCTTATGATATATCTCAGTATGGAGAATGATACCCAAGATCTGTATTTGTTTATAAACTCTCCTGGCGGATGGGTAATACCGGGGGTGGCTCTTTATGATACTATGCAATTTGTACAACCAGATGTACAGACAATATGCATGGGATCAGCCGCTTCAATGGGATCTTTTATCCTGGTCGGAGGAGAAATTACCAAACGTCTAGCATTCCCTCACGCTTGGCGCCAATGAGGCTTTTATTTGAGAGAAAAAAGAAGACTATGCCTTCGCCATATGAAATATGAATATTTAAGTAATAATAGCATGGCACTTTGAATTCGATATAAGAAATTTTGTTTTCAAAACATTAGATTATGTATTGAGAGAGTAATATGAGAAAAAGGTATTTCCTATTTTATTATCGGAAGTCCAGTTCAGCGTCACAAACTTTTTTCACACCTGAGGTCTCTTAACAATATTTATAGTATAGAGCGAAAAAAAAAACAAGATTCTTTTTTCCTTAGTTTATTTGATCAAACAAAAAAGCAACCTTGGGATTGCTGAATGACAGACAAATCACAGACAAAAAAATATAATAAATATAGAAAGCAACGGAGCCATCATAGTATTTTTGAATTCCTCCGAAAAGAAGGGTGGTAAGTTGATCATTTACCGATCGGGGTCTGATCGATCCTATTTTTTTGAAGGTAAGGGTCAATTTTATTGTAGAGCCGTATGCAATGCATAATGCCCGTACGGTTGTTCGATTCTATCTTTTTTCTTGTTATTCTTTTATCTTTCTTTTATCTTCCCCTCATCATGCGAAATAGAGAAACCTTTTTTATCTTATATCATCAGGGTAATGATCCATCAACCCGCTGGTTCTTTTTCTGAAGTAGCAACGGGAGAATTCATCCTGGAAGTGGGAGAACTGCTGAAACTACGTGAAACCCTGACAAGGGTTTATGTACAAAGAACGGGGAAACCCTTCTGGGTTGTATCCGAAGACATGGAAAGAGATATTTTTATGTCAGCAACAGAGGCCCAAGCTTATGGAATTGTTGATCTTGTAGCGGTTGAATGACAATAAATAGCCTGAATTTCGCGTCAATTCGTGATTTAAAATGAACCCTGCCGCGTTTAATATTCTATGACTTTTATTTATTTACTATCTATTGATTGATGATTCTATTGATCTATCGATTCTATTCTATTGAATAAAAGTCATTCATAATCATACGGTTAGGATCGATCTAAACCAGCCCATTATGTATATGATTCAACATGCCAACGATTAAACAACTTATTAGAAATACAAGACAGCCAATCAGAAATGTCACAAAATCCCCCGCGCTTCGGGGATGCCCTCAGCGTCGAGGAACATGTACTAGGGTGTATGTGCGACTCGTTCAGATCATAAACTAGAACAAAGGAAAGAGAACAATGTTCGAATATCAATGATCAAATAGGATAGAACGGAAAAACAAACTACATTTACTATCTAAAAATAAGAAAATGGGGTCATATCCCTTTTATTGTGTATGAAATTTATGGTTTCTATTGGTGTAAAACCACTCACCTCAATTCAAGATGAGAAGTAATTCTCCATTGGTAGCAAATGGTTATCCATTAAGCGGAGGAAATCTTAGTAACATAGACCCCTCTTGCAAGAACGGACTAACAGGGTCAGCTACCCAGCCAACTTTCATAATTAAATACCGTTACTGTATAGGTAGAGCTCGTTGTGAAAGACCTATTACTGGATAATTCATGGGTAGAGCCGAAGAATGTGAACTATACAAGTTAGCAATAACATTGATTAAATGAAGTAAGGGCTCCGGTGTATAGAGAAGACCTCACCGTTTAAGAAGTAACCATAGAAACGATGGAATCCACTATTTAGTTATCATTGCTATTTTTTTTAACCTAGTATAGTACAATTTCGTATTTCGAGGTGAAATGCCTATAAAAAAATAAAAAATCGTGGTTGGGAAGGTTATAGTAGCGAAAGCCATTGGAATTTTTAGTTTATACATTGGAAAAATCCGTTTTGTTATTAATATACTAGGAAAGGGGCAAAAGAATAACTGAAAGAAAGGAAATCTATTAGTTATTCGTTAAAGTTTCATTTATTCAATGACCAGAATTAGACGGGGATATATCGCTCGGAGACGTAGAACAAAAATTCGTTTATTTGCATCAAGCTTTCGGGGGGCTCATTCAAGACTTACTCGAACTATTACTCAACAAAAAATAAGAGCTTTGGTTTCGGCTCATCGGGATAGGGATAGGCAAAAAATAAACTTTCGTCGTTTGTGGATCACTCGAATAAATGCAGCAATTCGTGAAAGGGGGGTATGCTATAGTTATAGTAGATTAATAAATGATCTGTACAAGAGACAGTTGCTTCTTAATCGTAAAATACTTGCACAAATAGCTATATCAAATAGGAATTGTCTTTATATGATTTCCAATGAGATCATAAAAGAAGTAGGTTGGAAAGAATCCACCGGTTAAACGGAGTTGCCCGGAGAATGAACTCCGGGAAGATCGAATAAAAATGAATAGAATTAGAATATGATAAAATATCAGAAAGTAGTCAAAATAAATATGAATCAACACGTTCAATAAAAAATTTTATTCTTCCCAGATTATTCTTTTTTTTTTTCTTACGACACGAGACTTCAATCCGGATTCTTGGATTTTTCCAACAAAAAAGAAATCCGCGTTTGAGTTCGGATGGGCATTTGAATTCAAGTGAAGAAAGAGTAAACCTATCTTTTTCTGGCTCTAAGACTGGGAGTTCTGGTGGTCGACTCGGTTCTTTCAAATTGTTTCTCATTATTAAGAAAAGGTAACAAAGATAAAATACGAGCTTGTTTTATAGCAATAGTAATTAATCGTTGTTGTTTCAAGGTCAATCTATTCACTCGTCTAGATAATATTTTTCCCTGTTCACTAATAAATCGACTAATTAAACTCATGTTTTTATAATCAATTCGATCCCCCGATTGGATCGGGGGCAAACGCCTACGAAAAGATCGCTTGGATTTAAGAAAAGTTCGCTTAGATTTTTCCATGGTTTGGTTAGTTTATTTCTTATCCCTAAAATCCTATTTCAACCGTATCTTTTATTAGAATAAATAAATAGGATTTGGTTTGTTTATAATTATCTTTAACTATGTTAAATATGTTATATATATAATGTCATTTTTGCCCTTTCCTTGTAAGAAAGATAAGGGCGCCGGTGCTCGGTTCGTTCGATCTATTTCTTTATCTCCCCATGAATCGTATGTTTGTTACAATATGGACAGAATTTTAGCAACTCCAATCGATTAGGCGTATTGTGCCGGTTCTTTTGAGTAATATATCTGGAAATCCCCGTTGATTCCTTATTAACACCGTTTCGAACACAAGCGGTACATTCCAAAAGAACCGGTATTCGCACATCTTTACCCTTAGCCATGAACCTCCTTTGGATTTTTCATTTACTCAACTCTTCCTTTTTCAATTCGAAACGAAAAAGAAGAAAGGAAGGAAAAAATTTGTAACTAGCTATCCTCTTATGCAAGATTTCATTACAATCAATATAGGAAATACGATAGAAAGATTTCTAAACTATATTTCAACAGTACAGTATTTCATATAATTATCGTCTAGAATACGCTTTCCCTAGAACCAGAGTTTGTATTCGACTTCCATAGAAATTTAATACATAGAAATTCATATTAATTTAATTCCAACCTGAACCCGACTCTCACAGCTGTTGAATATAATATTCTTTCTCTTTCCTCCCTTTTTCTAGGGAAAAAAGAGAAAAGAAGGGGCTTTATTTAATTGTATCTCTAATCTTCTTTATTCCTTCCCACGTCAATAACTAGAATGAAAAAAAGGGGAACGTCAACGCATCCGGGAAAAAACGATTAATCTCTATCAATAAACCTGCCAAAGAACCGAACCATAGAGTACTTAGTACCGGTGCCACGGAAAGATATGTTTTTAGATCTCGCATTGAAAAACCTCCTTTTATAGTAATACATACATAAGATAATACATATTGAAATGTACAATCATCCAGTAAATAAGATTTCCTTTTTGTTAAATACAGAAAAAACGTCCTTTTCTTCCCCACTATTCCCCAAAAAGACTCGTTTATTTTTCCTAGGGGTTCCAGAAGTATTTTACTATTATTATATGTTAAATGAGACCAAAAAGGCGAAATGGACATAAAAATTCTAGATTTTAATAGAGGCAATAACGATGTGGAAAACAAGACAGGAATTCTCTACAATGACACTGTAGACCAATGGAAGGGATGTAGCGCAGCTTGGTAGCGCGTTTGTTTTGGGTACAAAATGTCACGGGTTCAAATCCTGTCATCCCTACCTATTACTGCTCCTTTGAGCAGTAACGAGGGATTTTTTGAGATCAATTCACGTTGGACATATCATATAGAATCTTTTATTCTTATGATGATACTATATGTGTATGCATACAAGATGTATTGGGGCCAATCCTTTTCTTTACAGTCTTTTCTTTTATGAGAAGAAAGCGCTCTTAGTTCAGTTCGGTAGAACGTGGGTCTCCAAAACCCGATGTCGTAGGTTCAAATCCTACAGAGCGTGATTTGTATCTTCTTCGATGGAATTTGACTGAAACACTAACTGGAACAGCAATCTTTATTTGACCTCCTAGATATTAAAGAAAGGAGGAGGTCAATCAAAAAAAGAGATATTAATTAATCAAAGGTCTAACTGATCGCCACGCCTGTATTGTAAATAGGCAGTTACAAATAATCCAGCCAAAGTAATAGGAATTAGACCTAACACAATTCCAAATAGAAAAACTTCAATCATTTCAATTTGTTTGAAAGGAGAAAAAAGAGGTAATATCTATACCTAAATATTAATCCGAATTACCATGAATCTCAATGACCAAGAATTGGCAATTAACGGGGTAAAAATACACAGAAGTTCGCAGAAAGATTTTGTGCAATTAATTTCAAATAAGTCGTATCT